CGGACCATTTTTTTAATTCTAAACCCTTTCTAGACTTTGGATTGATGTAAAAAACGCTTTTTTTAGTTCCTATCTAAATTAGAAAGTGTTCGGCAGAACTACTTAATTTAATGTTTTACTTTACAGAGATTCAAGTAATTCGTATTACTTTATTCCAAATCAGGCTAGCAGTCATTAGTGATTACTAATGAAACATCCCAGTATCCTCAGTTATTTGAAGATATTTTTATATTTATTTTTTTAGATAACTTAAAAGAATATATAGATAACTTAAAAGAATATAAAAAAAATTCCATTTTTTTAAGTAGTTTCTTTTAAGTAGTTTCTTTATTTATTCTTTATTTTAATTTAATAGCTAAAAAAGAGGTCTTAATTGCTCATAATTGAAAAGACAGAAATAGATTCTGTCCTCTACCTGTTTATTCTTTAACCATACGAAATACTCAACAAAATAGAACGCTCTGAGAAGGGATATAATGAAATTCTTTGGTTGGTTTTTCCATAGGAATGATCCTATTTTAGTTAACTCATAGGTAGAGCATTAATTAAATTAATTAATTCTAACAAATAAAATATCAAAAAGAATTCGAAATTTTTTATTCGAAACGCCTTGTGATTTTCAACCAATTATGTGCTTCAATATAATTACCAGGAGTAAGCGCTAGAGCTTGTTTCCAATACTCAGCGGCTTGATCGAACCAAGCTTCCGCAATTTCAGAATCTCCCTGTCGAATGGCCTGCTCTCCTCGGTCGGAATAGAGGAATCCTTCCCTCAGAACCGTACTTGAGAGTTTCCTAACTCATACGGCTCAACAGTCAATTCTTTTGGTATCCATTTTACCTATCGAACGGAATGAGATTTCGCATAGATCTATCTCGCTTTTCAGTTTCGGGGGGTTAACCAAAAGAAGTTAATCGCATGAGTTTCAAACTTGAATTTTTATTTTTAATTTGTTTTATCTTTTATCCCACCTTCAGACGAATAAAGGATGGACATTTCCTCTTTTCGATAACATTTTCTGCAAGGTAACTATCTCGGTTTCATATCCAAATTTATATAGAATCCTTGAAAAGGCTTTCTTTCCTGCATAAGAAAGAAAAGCTTACTATCTTTGGGATCTGATCCTACACCGCTGCTAAATACCTTAGTGGATCGCCTCTATTACATAAGCAGATTACTCACTTTTTTTATCTATCTTCTATTATGTATGGCATAAGTAAGCAGTTCTTAATGTATTGGTCCAAACCTCCTTAATTGATCTTTACGGTGCTTCTTCTCTATCAATTCGATTTTTTATCCATAGAATAAAGTATCTAGGCTTCTTTTTTTCTTCATATTTTCGACTCATATGAAGTTTTGTTTCTTGCTACAGCTCATAAAAATCGTTGTTTTTGACGATGCATATGTAGAGAGCCTTTTTTCTTTTTCGTTTTACTAGAAGATTTTTTTTGGTCTTTCTTTCCGTTTATCTTTCTATAGTGGAGATAGTCGCACGTAATGACAGATCACGGCCATGTTATTAAACGCTTGTGGTAAGAATGGGTTTCGTTCAAGTGCCCTAAAATAATATTCTAAAGCTTTCGTATGATCCCCATTACTTGTGTGAATAAGGCCTATGTTATAGAGTATATAACTTCGATCGTAGGGATCAATTTCTAGTCGCATAGCTTCATAATAATTCTGTAAAGCTTCTGCATAATTTCCTTCGGATTGGGCTGACATCCGTTACGGTCGTCATTCGATTAAAAGAATCTCCGTTCCAGAACCGTACGTGAGATTTTCATCTCATACGGCTCCTCCTTTCTATGCAGAATGAGAATATTTCAATCGTTTTTGATTCCACGTATCGATTATTCTCATTATGAATTGAGTGGGGCTAGTTTTTTTGCACGAAATTTCTAGCCAACCTTCCTTGCACGGGAGCTTTTTTTAACATCAAACTTTTGGTATTAGATAGAAATGGTAACTCCAACAATTTTTTTGTCCTCAACGCCCCCTAATTTCCAGGAATTAGTCACTTCAACAGTCTTTGATGGTTATATGGGTATCCAAGGTACAAACGAGATGGATATTTGTTATCCCAACCATTCTTTTAAGCCCCAATCCAGATAAGGAAGGGGGGTAAGTAATTTTTAACAAAGCTTTCGTCTTGTTGATTTCTAGGTGTAGTGCTTTTCCCCTATGCTACCTATTAGGACTAGTATAGTGGGATTGACCCGTAATACAGAACCGATAGGTGTAACCTTTCGCTCAATACTAAAATGGATAATGGAAGCATATGAGGCTGCATTAATCGGGGATACACGACAGAAGGAATTGTTTTATTTCTAAACTTCACCTTCAACAAGCGTAGATTTTTTTTAATAATCTATCAAAATTATAATAGTTTTTCTTTATATCCCGAATTTTTTGTCTTTCTCATACACAAGACTGGGGAAAAAAATCAAATCACACCATCTCTGTAATAGGTAAATGCCTCCCTTTCGCCTGAAGTTGTTGGAATTATTCGTAATAAAATATTGGCTACAACTGAAAAGGTCTTATCAATAAAATTTCCGTTTATCCGTGATCTAGGCATAGGTACCAATCCATTCTAAAATTCTTTTCATCCCCCCCGAGGGAGAATGGTCCTACAAAGAAAGGAATTGTACAATACAAAATTGCATAAAATAAAAAGGATTCATAAAGAAAAAGAAATTCAATATCAAGTATCAAGATTTATATCAAATAAAATGTAAAGATACGAACCCTCTATTACCCATATTCAAAGACTCAAATTGCTCCTTTTTGTTTTGCAGGAAGCAATAATCAATATTTGAATACGATTCAAATTCATCCAATAAAAATGTGATATACCGATGGTCCTATTTGGTGGAAGCTGAAGAATCGAGGAATTTTTCCTATAGATTCGGGCGAAAGACTTTGATTGAATTTGGATCCCAAGAGGGAGGGAAAAAGAATCGAATAATTATTCTATGCTGTAAATAACCATCTATTTTATTTATGTTATGTGCATAGTGAGTCGACACTATACAATCAAAGAGACCCGGGATGAGTCATGAATTTGTAAGCGATTTATGAAATAATCCATTTTTGTGGTGAAAACTTTCATTTAAAAGAAATTTTAAAATTATAGAATCGTCGTTTAAAGGGAATCATGAGCAAAAGGTATTCATTAATCATAGTCTAAAAAAAACTCCCAATTCGTTGATTCCTTCCAATTCATTGATTTAATCCCGTATAAATATCATATCAGAAAAGGGTGGGAACAGCATCTTCGCAAAAAAGATCTGTATCAAAAATGGAATCTTTTTTTTAGTTAGAATTGGTTAGTTGGACCTTACCTAGCCAACCCAAACTAAAATATGAAAAACTCGCTATTCATTCTGTTCCTGGGTCATAATTGTTGTGTAGGAGAGGTGGCCGAGTGGTTCAAGGCGTAGCATTGGAACTGCTATGTAGACTTTTGTTTACCGAGGGTTCGAATCCCTCTCTTTCCGTACCTTCACCCAACTAACTCACCAACACCGTTGACCGTAACAAATCAACTAAGAGGTAGATCCTTCTTTTTATCTTTATATTATATATGTATTCGAGTTTTAGATATATATATAGTTTCGATTTATAATTTAATTGCTGCAATAGGTAAAACTTTATAATTGTGTAATGTAATAAGGTCGACAAGAAATAAAAAGATCGATAGAGATCTATGCTACATGAATGGGAAAAATACAGATCAAACTCCTTATCTTAATCTTAACTAAATTTTGTTTGGTGAAGGGGGACTTATTTTTCCGAAACCTTTTCTAAACTTCTTTCTTTAAGGCCGGCTTAAGTCTGACGGGAATAATATTCTACGACTAACAATTCGTTTATTTTCAAACCGACCCACTTATTATCTATTATTTGATTGACTACTCCTTTATATGGGAATGGGTGAAGAGTCAAATGTTTTGGTAATTCCTCACTGTGAGATGAATCTAGATAATTTTGAACGAGAGCTTTGGATTTTTGCTTATCCCTTGCCATAACAATATCATTGGGTTTGCAACGATAACTTGGTATATCTACTATACGACCATTAACTAAAATATGTCTATGATTAACTAATTGGCGGGCTCCAGGAATAGTCGGAGCCATACCCAACCGAAAAAGGATGTTGTCCAAACGCATTTCAAGTAATTGGAGTAAAACCTGACCTGTTGACCCTTTGGCTTTTCTGGCGATACGAAAGTATTTAAGTAATTGTCGCTCTGTAATACCATAATGAAAACGTAATTTTTGTTTTTCTTCTAGACGAATACGATATTGAGATCTTTTCACGGAACGTGATGTATTTTTAAGATCTCTAGGCTTTTTATTAGTTAGTCCTGGTAAAACCCCCAGACGTCGTATTTTTTTGAAACGAGGCCCTCGGTAACGTGACATAAAGACTCCTTATTTATTGTTATTGATATCTCATTTTTTTTTAATTAAAACTGAACTAAATGATAAATGAAGCAAAATCCCCTGAGGTATTCTATTAATTGTACTAAAACGAATAATGGCACTAGAAGGACTAGTGAGATGAAAGATGTACGTATCCGAAGTTTCTCCCGCTTTTTGTATTAATATTCATTATTAGTTTATTTGAAATTTTTATAATTATTTGAATTTTTTGTATTTAGTATAATTGTATTTAGTTTAGTATATAAATTATTTAGTATATTAATGAATTTTTAATTGAATTAGTGTATATGTATAAATTCTTGTATCTATTTATTCTTAGTTTCGTTACTATTTCTTTTTTAATATTTATTTTAAATAAATATTTAAAAAAGGCTTAAAATTTTTGAATAACAAAAAAGTAATAGTCAGAATAAGAAAATAAGAAAGTCATATAGTAATTATTAGTATAAAAAATCGAACATGAAAAAAAAATAGAAAAATCAAAATATAGAAAAATATATATATATAGTATACAAAATATACCAACATATAAAAAACATAGAAAAGAAAAAATAGAAATAAAGCCGGCTATCGGAGTCGAACCGATGACCATCGCATTACAAATGCGATGCTCTAACCTCTGAGCTAAGCGGGCTCACATAAAATAAACTTTACATACATAATAATTCCATCAAGAATATAACCAGTCATAAATCATAAAAAATATAGAATCCAAATCGATTGCAAATCTATATTACAGTAAAGTATAAAGTAAATTAAATAGGGTGATAGTATAGAGTATATAAATAAAAAAATAAAATAGAGAAAGATGCAATTCAGATCCGAATAAGACACTCCTATGCTTTAATTTGGAAACTAAGACAAAAAAAGAATCGATCCTTTGAGTATTCCAACTTTCATGGGAAAATGAAAAGAAGGGTTCATATATATAGTGATAGATATCTGTCTATATTGAATTGAAGATAAAAAAACGATAGAATTATTTCTGATTGGCCCATAGCAAATATAAGCTCCCACAAGAAATGAACGAAAAGAAAAAAAGGGATGAAATGCCTTTCGGTAGATTAAATTTTTTTAGAATAATGAATTCAAGGGTTCCAAACGAAAGAATAAAAAGGGAAAGTAGATCATACTGAGATCTTAAGCATAAAAAGAAAAGGGGATATGGCGAAATCGGTAGACGCTACGGACTTAATTAGTTTGAGCCTTAGTATGGAAACCTACTAAGTGAGAACTTTCAAATTCAGAGAAACCCTGGAATTAAAAAAATGGGCAATCCTGAGCCAACTCCTTCTTTCCAAAAGGAAGAAAAAGGATAGGTGCAGAGACTCAATGGAAGCTGTTCTAACAAATGGAGTTGACGGTCTTGCGTTGTTATAAGAATTCTTCCATCGAAATTCCAAAAAGGATGAAGAATAAACCTAGACGCATACGTAATTAAAATATAAATAATACTCTATTTAAATATAAATATTTAAATTATATAAATATAAAAATATTCAAATTGAATGAAAAAATATTGATGACGACCCAAATCTTTATTTTATGACTATGAAAAAATGGAAGAATTGTTGTGAATCGATTCCAAATTTAAGAAAGAATCGAATATTCGTTTTTTAGTAAATTCAAATATTTATTCCTCAGTCGGATAGATCTTTTGAAAACCCGACCCATCCATCGGATGAGAATGAAGATAGAGTCCCATTCTACGTGTCAATCCTGACAACAATGAAATTTATAGTAAGAGGAAAATCCGTCGATTTTCAAAATCGTGAGGGTTCAAGTCCCTCTATCCCCAAAAAAGATCCTTTGATTCTCTAACTAATTATCTTCTTTTTTTGTTAACGATTCAAATAAAACGTGGGTCTCTTCCTCATTTACTCTTCTTTCACAAAGGTATACGAGCAAAAAAGGGTTTCTCTTATCACAAGTCGATGTATGATGTAAATGAGACAGGAGCTGCTTTGAGCAAGGAGTACTCTTACTCATTTGAATGATTCCCAATACATATTATTACTCGTACTAAGACTTAAATAAAAAGTCTTCCTTTGGAGATACAGGAAATTCCGGGACCTAGATAAGACTTTTTTTTAATACCCTCTCACCTTTTAATTGACATAGACCCCTGTTTTATAGTAAAATGAGTAGATAATGCGTAGGGAACGGTCGGGATAGCTCAGTTGGTAGAGCAGAGGACTGAAAATCCTCGTGTCACCAGTTCAAATCTGGTTCCTGGCATATGATTCATTTGGATGAGTATCTATTTTGCAAATTTATTGATATAGATCGAAGATCGATATTCATTAATCTATATATAGCCCGTGCACAGACGTCACTTTTTTCTAGGTATCTATAGATATAACCCACCTAGAAAATAGATGGGTAAAGAGTATATAAAAAAGAGTTAGGTTTTCTTTTCGTTTTTTATTTGGTGTTTCTAATGCGTCTCCTCTCATTGAAAAAGAATATTCCTTCTTCGTGTGGATTCGAAAAAGGTTTAATTCGGTAATTCGGTAAAGTAAATTAGTTGCAAGACCGGGGGAAGTTAAAGCAAAGGATGAGAATAGACAAAATAAATGTATTTCAGATACAGTATAATTAGAATTCGACCTCCTTTCATTTCTTTTTTCTATTTTTTCATTTCCCTCTCACATTACGTGACTTTCTACAAACCATCTAAGTGATGCTCGGCGTTCGCGGTACAAAGTTCATGATACAAAAATTTTTTGGTTCATTCTATTGGTTCGGCTAATAAAAAATCCAATTTTGTTAATCAATCATAATTCAAAAAAAAAGTTAATTACTCCGATTATTTGATCTAGAAGAGAGTGTACAACTACTTAATAATTATATAATTATAATATATATTTGTTTGATTTGAATTTGTTGAAGTGAAAATAAATTTCTTATAATTCAAAAGGCGTCTTGTATTTCATAAAAATTGGGGGCAATATAATCTTTACGTAAAGGCCATCCTATCCAACTTTCGGGCATTAAAATACGTTTCAGGCGTGGATGATTATCATAAACGATTCCCAACATATCATAGG